AATTCATTTTTTTCTTTAATTTCATTCGAGGTAAAACATCCGAAACTTTTTTAGCAGAGGTGGTATTACACAACCCCCTTTTTCACAAATCGTAAGTTCCGGATATCCAATTTTTATATTAGAAGGATTACCATATATAACACAAAATTTCTCCGCCGATTCGTTTTAGTCGAGCTTCTCGGTCTGTCATTATACCTTGAGAAGTCGAAAGGATTACAATTCCTATTCCGCCTAAAATTCGTGGAATTCGTTGAGAGTTAGAATAGATTCGTAGACCCGGTCGACTTATTCTCTTTAAATTTAAAATCGTTTTATAGGATTCGTTCTTATTTCGTCTATGTCTTAGAGTTAAAATCAAAAAATATTGGTTGTTTTCGCGATGTTTCCTTACGTTTTCGATAAAACCCTCTCGTAAAAGTATTTTAACAATGCTTTCGGTGATGTTAGTCGATCCTATCCGAACCGTTCCTTTTCTATTCATGTCAGCATTTCGTATAGAGGTTATTATATCAGCAATAGTGTCTTTCCCCATGATAAGTTAAAATTCCTTATTGTTCTATAAATTTTGATATAATCAACATGTTCTTTTTCTTTTATTTATATATAGATATAGACGAATTATATATTAATATATGAATTTAATTATTAATATTTGATTATTAAGGGTATATGCGTGATACACAATCTATTTATTAATTTTATTTCAATATTGTTTTTTTATCCTATACTAAACTATCGATACTTAGGTCTTATAATACCTCAGGAGCTAATGAAACTATTTTAGTAAAGTTTAATTGTCTCAATTCCCGTGGGATCGCCCCAAAAACTCGAGTTCCTTTTGGATTTCCTTCTTGATCAATGACAACTGCGGCATTGTCATCATATCTTATTATCGTCCCATTGTTACGTTTGAGTTCTTTACAAGTACGTACAATTACAGCTCTGATCACTTCTGATCTTTCTAGAGGAGTATTTGGTATTGCTTCCTTGATTACAGCAACAATAACGTCACCAATATGAGCATATCGGCGATTACTAGCTCCTATTATTCGAATACACATCAATTCTCGAGCCCCGCTGTTGTCTGCTACATTCAAATAGGTTTGTGGTTGAATCATATCATTTTTTTTGTATCTCTTCTTTTAATGCAAAGGACGAAGTCAAAAAATATTGTTTGTCAAAAAAAAAGAAAACGGATAATCTTTTTATCCTTAAATGTTATTTAGCTTTTTCATTCTATATTCCTATTCAGAAATAATGAATTGGGTTTTTATAGGCATTTTTGATGCCGCTATTGAAATAGCTTTTCTGGCTATGTTTTCGGGTACACCACCCATTTCATAAAGGATTTTACCTGGTTTAACCACAGCTACCCAATACTCCGGGGATCCTTTCCCAGAACCCATACGCGTTTCCGCAGGTCTTACTGTAACTGGTTTGTCTGGAAATATACGTACCCAAATTTTTCCACCACGTCGTACATTTCGTGTCATTGCTCGTCGCCCTGCTTCTATTTGTCTAGATGTGATCCAAGCGGGTTCAAGTGTTTGAAGAGCATATCTGCCAAAACAAATACGATTCCCACGAGAAGATATTCCTTTTAGTCTTCCTCGATGTTGTTTACGAAATCTGGTTCTTTTTGGGTTATAGTTGATGGTTTTTTTCTAAATTCTAAATTCTAAATTCCATCTCTACTACAGAACTGAACGTGAGAGTTTCTTCTCATTCAGCTCCTCGCGAATAAAAGGACTAAAAAAGCTTGTATTTAAGATATAGATGTAGTTAATGATTAATTCTATTAATCATGGTATTTTTTGAAATTTCATCCGATCTCTTCTAAATTTTTGTATGTCTTTTTCGACATGGAATCCAAGATTAATTCTATTTTTTTTTTAATAACGTAATATCCTCATCTCGAATGTCGTTTGTGTTAGAGTTAGAATATTCTAACAAATCCTTATTTTCTTTTATCTTTTGAATTTTTTTTATTTGATTACTTTTTTTTTCAAATAAAAAAAAATTCGCCGACGAATATTTACTCTTTCAATCTCTATTTCAGTTTGATGTTTATTCCACGAGGTCTCAGAATAAAAATCAGAATAGATAATAAAGTTTCTGGTTTATTCCGCCATCCTGTCCAATGAATTACTAAGATTTGTTTTTGAAGAGAATCCTCTATATTCATGGGTTCCGTCGTTCCCATCGCTTCTTGATTAATCATTAGGCCCGAATTCTACAATGGAGCTCTTACGTGAAATTTTGAATTTCATTTTTAAATTTGTTTTTGAGTCAATTTTCTCAGTTTTGATTGGCTCAAGGCTCTTAATTTTGGGTTTTCGGAACAGATTTTTCTAATTAGTATGAATGAATCTGTATTGATGCTTTATTACATTGCTTTTCTTACAGTGACCTCATAGACTTTCCAAATTGGAATCATATATCATTAATATTTAATTTTTCTCTCTTTCTTTCTTTCATCCTTCCATTTATCCGCATACTT